TAAATAAAAAAAGAGATAAAAAAAAAGAGCCGGCTATCGGAATCGAACCGATGACCATCGCATTACAAATGCGATGCTCTAACCTCTGAGCTAAGCGGGCGGATATAAGAGCAATAGTGTATAGGAATACAGGAAACTATCGGATCTTAGCTATTTCCTAGTGATTCTTATTCTTTTTTCTTTTATTTATTGATTCTTTCAAATTCTTCTATTTCTTAAATATTAAATATTAGTTAAATATTTTAGATTCTATTTAGAAAATAGAAAAGAAAACTATTTAGATCTAGATAAATTAGATATCTAAATAGAAATCTAAATTCAATTCCATATTCATATATTCATATATATGAAATATGAAAAGAAAATATCAATGAAATTAGAATTCAAAAAAAAAAAAATAAGAATGAATATCGACCGTTCCACTATTCAAAACTACACTGTAAAAATGAAGGAGGAGGAAAGGCATATATATATATATGTGGTATATATCTATCCATATTGAATTGCGGATAGATCAATGATAAAATCATTTTATATTGAAAAAATAGGGTTTATAGATGAAATGATATAATATAGAATAGAGGAAAAAAATAAAATAACAGCATACACTTTTTTTTTTTAATATCGGAATCATTACCTAATGGATTCAAGAGTGCCAAGATAAATGAGATAAATGAAAGAAGTGGATGGAATTACAGCTGGATCCTTGTCTCAAAGGCTCAAAGGAAAGGGGGGATATGGCGAAATTGGTAGACGCTACGGACTTGATTGGATTGAGCCTTGGTATGGAAACCTGCTAAGTGGTAACTTCCAAATTCAGAGAAACCCTGGAACTAAAAAAGGGCAATCCTGAGCCAAATCTTTGTTTCGAGAGAAAAAACGATGGAAAATGAGAATAAAAAGGGGATAGGTGCAGAGACTCAATGGAAGCTGTTCTAACGAATGAAATTGATTACGTTAGGTTAGTAGCTAAAAGACTTTCTATCGAAATGACAGAAAAGATACGTCTTATATACCTAAGACGTACGTATACATACTGACATAGCAAACGATTAATCACAACCCAAATCTTATATTGAATTCTATTCTATATCTCTATATATTTAGATATGAAATTTGAAATTTATATATGAAAATAAAAATATTCTCTTTCTTTCTATTAATATTATATTCTTAATATGAGTAATATAATAGTATGATATAAGGATCTATAAGAAACCCTATATTTCTATTCTTTTTTCATTAGAATGATAGAGATCAAAAAGATATATGAAAATTTGAAGAGTTATTGTGAATCAATTCCAATTGAAGTTGAAAAAAGAATAGAATTCAAATATTCAATAATCAAATTCTTCATTCCAGAATTTTTGATAGATCTTTTGAAATTGAATCAGACGAGAATAAAGAGAGAGTCCCATTTTACATGTCAATACCGACAACAATGAAATTTATAGTAAGAGGAAAATCCGTCGAATTTTTCAATCGTGAGGGTTCAAGTCCCTCTATCCCCAATAAAAAGCCCATTTTACTTCTTCGCTCTTTATTTATCCTCATCCTCTTTATTCATTTTTTTTCATCAGTGACTCAGTTTAAACAAAATTAAATATCTTTCTCATTTTATTCACTCTGTTCTTTCACAAAAGGATCCGAATATGAATCCTCGTATCTTTTTCCAATCCAATCTCATTTGTTTTGTATAATACGATATGAAGATATATGTTCAAGGAATCTCCGTTATTGAATCATTCATAGTCTATATCTTTTTCCTTACATTTACAAAAAAAGTATTCTTTTTGAAGATCCAAGAATTTCAGGGGTTAGAGCCAATTTGTTAAGATTTTCTTTTTTAGTTCTTTTCATTGACATAGATAGAAGTACTCTGCTAGGATGATGCACGGGAAAAGGTCGGGATAGCTCAGTTGGTAGAGCAGAGGACTGAAAATCCTCGTGTCACCAGTTCAAATCTGGTTCCTGACACGTGAATAATGTATCGGATAGATATTTATTAATACCTCATACAAATGAAATTAATTCATTAAGACGGATCGGAATATATATTCTTTACTTTCTTTTTCTTTTTTTTCTTCTTTCAATTCTCTTTCTATATGTGATGTGTAATATAGAATGCTCTTATACTTAGTTTATACTTATTATCTTATATAATCTTATATATCTTTTTATATCTATTTTTTCTATTTCATATTGATCTTATATCTTAGAAATATAAAGTCAAAGTAAAGAATTCCCTATCTTATATTAACTTAGAATAATTATAGTATAGTAATTCTAGTAATATACTATAGTAATAGTATAGTAATATACTAAGAGTTATATAGTAAAGAAGAAATGAAATTGAAAAAGAAAAAGAATAAAAAGATGATAAAGAACATATGTAATTTCTTCACGAAAGTGGATGAAGAGAGATGGGTATTTGATCCGAGATTTGACAAATAACAATTAGGTCCGTTGGAATGAATTATTGTGTTTATTTTATTGTTCC